ATGAATCTCTTGTCTCCAGCTATTGGGGATCCTATTTCCGTACCAACCCAAGATATGCTTATCGGGCTCTATGTATTAACGAGCGGGAATCGCCGAGGTATTTGTGCAAAGAGGTATAATCCATGTAATCGCACAAATTCAAAAAATGAAAAGATTGCCGATAATAATTATAAATATACGAACGAACCTTTTTTTTGTAATTCCTATGATGCAATTGGAGCTTATCGGCAGAAAAGAATCGATTTAGATAGTCCCTTGTGGCTCCGATGGCAACTAGATCAACGTGTTATTACTTCAAGAGAAACTCCCATTGAAGTTCACTATGAATCTTTGGGTACCTCTCATGAGATTTATGGGCACTATGTAATAGTAAGAAGTATAAAAAAAGAAGTTCTTTGTATATATGTTCGAACCACAGTTGGTCATATTTCTCTTTATCGAGAAATCGAAGAAGCTATCCAAGGGTTTTGCCGAGCCTACTCGTATGGTAACTAATCATATATAAGCTAAGTAATTCTATTCGTAGACACCCGTGTGATTTTTTATTTATACAGTTCAGCTAGGACCATAGTTCCTGAATTTCTATGCGAATCAAGATCGAGAAAAGCAAGTTTTACACTCACTGACTCAAACCCATTGTCGAACTCCACTCAGCGGAATAGGGAGGTACTTATGGCAGAACGGGCCAGTCTGGTTTTTCATAATAAAGTGATCGATGGAACCGCTATTAAACGACTTATTAGTCGATTAATAGATCACTTCGGAATGGCATATACATCACACATCTTGGATCAAGTAAAGACTCTGGGATTCCAACAAGCCACCGCTACATCTATTTCATTAGGAATTGATGATCTTTTAACAATACCTTCTAAGGGGTGGCTAGTCCAAGATGCCGAACAACAAAGTTTGATTTTGGAAAAACATCATCATTATGGTAATGTACACGCGGTAGAAAAATTACGCCTCTCTATTGAGATATGGTATGCTACAAGTGAATATTTGCGACAAGAAATGAATCCTAATTTTAGGATGACGGACCCCTTTAACCCAGTCCATATGATGTCGTTTTCGGGAGCTAGAGGAAATGCATCTCAAGTACACCAATTAGTAGGTATGAGAGGGTTAATGTCAGATCCACAAGGACAAATGATTGATTTACCTATTCAAAGCAATTTACGTGAAGGGCTATCTTTAACAGAATATATCATTTCTTGTTATGGAGCCCGCAAAGGCGTTGTGGATACTGCTGTACGAACGTCGGATGCTGGATATCTTACACGCAGACTTGTTGAAGTAGTTCAACACATTGTTGTACGTAGAATAGATTGTGGCACCACCCGAGGCATTTCTGTGAGTCCTCGAAATGGGATGATGCCGGAAAGGATTTTTATCCAAACATTGATTGGCCGTGTATTAGCAGACGATATATATATAGGATCGAGATGCGTTGCCACTCGAAATCAAGATATTGGAATTGGGCTTGTCAATCGATTCATAACCTTTCAAATACAACCAATACCTATTCGAACTCCCTTTACTTGTAAGAGTACATCTTGGATCTGCCGATTATGTTATGGCCGGAGCCCTACTCACGGCGACCTGGTTGAATTAGGGGAAGCTGTCGGCATTATTGCGGGTCAATCTATTGGAGAACCGGGTACTCAATTAACATTAAGAACTTTTCATACCGGTGGGGTATTCACAGGAGGTACTGCAGAACATGTGCGAGCCCCTTCTAATGGAAAAATAAAATTCAATGAGTATTTGGTTCATCCCACACGTACACGTCATGGGCACCCTGCTTTTCTATGTTATATAGACTTGTATGTAACTATTGAAAGTGAAAATATTATACATAATGTGACTATTCCACCCAAAAGTTTGATTTTAGTGCAAAATGACCAATACGTAGAATCAGAGCAAGTGATTGCTGAGATTCGCGCGCGCGCATACACTTTTAATTTTAAAGAGAGGGTTCGAAAACATATTTATTCTGACTCAGAGGGAGAAATGCACTGGAGTACCGATGTATACCATGCGCCAGAATTTACATATAGTAATGTACATCTTTTACCAAAAACAAGTCATTTGTGGATATTATCAGGAGGTTCGTGCAGATTCAGTGCAGCCCCCCCCTCACTCCACAAGTATCAAGATCAAACGAACGTTCATTCTCTTTTGTCTGAAGGACGATATTTTTCTAGCCTTTCATTAAATAATGATCAAGTGAAACACAAAACTTTTGCTTTAAATCTTTCTGATAAAAAAGAAAGCGGTATTCCTGATTATTTGGAATTGAATCGAATCATATATACGAGTCATTGCAATCTCATATTTCCTACAATTCGCCACGATAATTTTTTATTGACAAAGAGGCGAAGAAATCGATTCATCATTCCATTCCAATCGATTCAAGAACAGGAGAAAGAGCGGATCCACCGTCCCGGTATTTCGATTGAAATACCTATAAATGATATAAATGGTATTTTTCGTAGAAATAGTATTCTTGCTTATTTCGATGATCCTCAATACAGAAGAAAGAGTTCGGGAATTACTAAATATGGAACCGTAGGGTTGCATTCAATCCTCAAAAAAGAGGATTTAATTGAGTACCGGGGGGTTAAAGAATTTAAGCCAAAATACCAAACGAAATTAGATCGATTTTTTTTCATTCCTGAGGAAGTGCATATTTTACCCGAGTCTTCTTCCATAATGGTACGGAACAATAGTATCATTGGAATCGATACACGAATAACTTTAAATATAAGAAGCCGAGTCGGTGGCTTGGTCCGAATGGAGAGAAAAAAAAAACGGATTGAACTAAAAATATTTTCTGGAGATATACATTTTCCCGGAGAGATGGATAAGATATTCCGACACAATGGTATCTTGATACCGCCAGGAACAAATTCTAAGGAATCAAAAAAGCGGAAAAATTGGATTTATGTACAATGGATCACACCCACCAGGAAGAAATATTTTGTTTTGGTTCGATACGTAATCATATATGAAATTACGGATGGTATAAATTTAGCAACACTTTTCCCTCAGGATCCGTTGCGGGAAAGGGATAATCTAGAACTTCGAGTTGTAAATTATATACTTTGTGGAAATGGTAAACCAATTAGGAGAATTTATGGCACGAATATTCAACTAGTTCGGACCTGTTTAATCTTGAACTGGGACAACAACAAAAAAAGTTCTTCTATCGAAGAGGCCCACGCTTCCTTTGTTGAAGTAAGTGCAAGTGGTCTGATTCAAGATTTCCTCAGAATCAACTTAGTGAAATCTAATATTCCGTATATCCGAAAAAGGAATGATCCGGTAGGTTCAGGATTGATCTCTGATAATAGGTCGAGCCGTACCAATATCAATCCATTTTATTCTGTTTATTCCAAGGAAAGGATTCAACAACCACTTAGCCAAAATCAAGGAACTTTTTGTACGTTGTTGAATATAAGTAAGGAATCCCAATCTTTGATAATTTTGTCATCATATAATTGTTTTCAAATGAGTACATTCAACGATGGAAAATATTACAATGGGATAAAAGAATCAAGTAAAAGAGACAGGGATTCCCTAATTCAAATTAAAAATTTGTTAGGCCCTTTAGGAACATCCGTTCAAAGCGATCTTTTTTATCCGTTTTATAATTTATTAACTAATAATCATATTTCTGTAACTAAATATTTATATTTTAAAATTGACAATTTTAAACAGACTTTTCAAGTATTTAAGTATTATTTAATGGATGAAAACGGGATAATTTCGAATTCCGATCCGTACAGTCGCATCTTTTTGAATCCATTTAACTTGAATTGGTATTTTCTCGACCATAATTATTGTAAGGAAACATCCACAATAATTAATCTCGGGCAGTTTATTTGTGAAAATCTATGTATAACCAAAAAAGGATCGACCCTAAAATCGGGTCAAGTTATAGTCGTCCACCTTGACTCTTTAGTAATAAGATCGGCGAAGCCTTATTTAGCTACTCCAGGAGCAACTGTTCATGGACATTATGGAGAAACAATTTCCGAAGGAGATACATTAGTTACATTTATATATGAAAAATCGAGATCGGGTGATATAACGCAAGGTCTTCCGAAAGTAGAACAAGTTTTAGAGGTACGTTCCATTGATTCAATATCGATGAACCTAGAAAAAAGAGTTGAGGGTTGGAATGAATGTATAACAAGAATTCTTGGAATTCCTTGGGGATTCTTGATTGGTGCTGAGCTCACTATAGCGCAAAGTCGTATATCTTTGGTTAATAAGATCCAAAAGGTTTATAGATCCCAGGGGGTACAGATCCATAATAGGCATATCGAAATCATTGTACGTCAAATAACATCAAAAGTGTTAGTTTCAGAAGATGGAATGTCTAATGTTTTTTCACCCGGAGAATTGATTGGATTGTTGCGAGCTGAACGAACGGGGCGTGCTTTAGAAGAAGCTATTTGTTACCGAGCCATATTATTAGGAATAACGAAAGCATCTCTAAATACTCAAAGTTTCATATCCGAAGCAAGTTTTCAAGAAACTGCTCGGGTTTTAGCAAAAGCTGCCCTACGGGGTCGTATCGATTGGTTGAAAGGTTTGAAAGAGAACGTTGTTCTAGGAGGGATGATACCCGTCGGTACCGGATTCAAAGGATTCGTGCACCGTTCAAGGCAACATAACAACATTTCTTTGGAAACCAAAACTAAGAGGTTATTCGAGGGGGAAATGAGAGATATTTTGGTTCACCACAGAGGATTATTTGATTTTTTCATTTCAAAAAATTTACATGATACATCAGAACAATCTTTTTTTCGGATTTAATGATTCCTAATAGGGGTCGTTTTATTTGGCAATAGTAATAAATAGAATAGTTAATGGAAAGAAATGAACGGTTTGCATCCGTATTAACGGCCAATTTCCGTTCGAAGAGAAGGTTCCATCGGAACAATTTTTTATTTCTATTTTCGGGGGACTTCATCTCTTTTTTTCTAAATAAAAAAAAAAGAGATGAAAAGTAGTGTGAGGAAAAATGACAAGAAGATATTGGAACATCAATTTGGAAGAGATGATGGAAGCAGGAGTTCATTTTGGTCATGGTACTAGGAAATGGAATCCTAGGATGGCACCCTATATCTCTGCAAAGCGAAAGGGTATTCATATTATAAATCTTACTAGAACCGCTCGGTTTTTATCAGAAGCTTGTGATTTAGTTTTTGATGCAGCCAGTAGGGGAAAACAATTCTTAATTGTCGGTACAAAAAATAAAGCGGCTGATTCAGTAGCGCGGGCTGCAATAAGGGCCCGGTGTCATTATGTTAATAAAAAATGGCTCGGTGGTATGTTAACGAATTGGTATACTACAGAAACGAGACTTCATAAGTTCAGGGACTTGAGAACGGAACAAAAGACGGGTAGACTTAACCGTCTTCCGAAAAGGGATGCGGCTGTGTTGAAGAGACAATTATTTCACTTGCAAACATATCTGGGCGGAATAAAATATATGACGGGGTTACCCGATATTGTAATAATCGTTGATCAGCAAGAAGAATATACAGCTCTTCGAGAATGTATCACTTTGGGAATTCCAACGATTTGTTTAATCGATACAAATTGTGACCCGGATCTTGCGGATATTTCGATTCCAGCTAACGATGATGCTATAGCTTCAATCCGATTAATTCTTAATAAATTAGTATTTGCAATTTGTGAGGGTCGTTCTAGCTATATACGAAATTCTTGATTAATAATAAGATAAGTAAATTTTGGAGGGAACTCCATATAATAGATTTATTGAATCGGTTATTATTCTTGACTAGCATAAAAGAGATAAAAACCGGCGATTTTCTGTGATTAGTTGAGACTAAAAAAAAATATATAATTTTATATAATTTAAAGTAGGCAAATCGAAAAAAAGATGGTTGAATCAAAATAATTCCTTTTTTAGTTCTATTTCTTTCAGAGGGTAATATGAATGTTCTATTATGTTCTATCAAAACACTAAAGGGTTTATACGATATATCCGGTGTGGAAGTAGGCCAACATTTCTATTGGCAAATAGGAAGTTTCCAAGTCCATGCCCAAGTACTTATTACTTCTTGGGTCGTAATTGCTATTTTATTAGGTTCAGCCCTTCTAGCTGTTCGTAATCCGCAAACCATTCCTACTGACGGTCAGAATTTCTTTGAATATGTCCTTGAATTCATTCGAGACGTCAGCAAAACTCAAATTGGCGAAGAATATGGTCCATGGGTTCCCTTTATTGGAACTATGTTTCTATTTATTTTTGTTTCAAATTGGTCTGGGGCTCTTTTACCCTGGAAACTTATCCAGTTACCTCACGGAGAGTTAGCGGCACCCACAAATGATATAAATACGACCGTTGCTTTAGCTTTACTCACGTCAGTAGCATATTTTTATGCGGGCCTTACAAAAAAGGGGTTGGGTTATTTCGGTAAATATATTCAACCAACCCCGATCCTTTTACCCATTAACATTTTAGAAGATTTCACAAAACCGTTATCGCTTAGTTTTCGACTTTTCGGAAATATTTTAGCTGATGAATTAGTAGTTGTTGTTCTTGTTTCTTTAGTACCTTTAGTAGTTCCTATACCTGTCATGTTCCTTGGATTATTTACAAGCGGTATTCAAGCTCTTATTTTTGCAACCCTAGCTGCGGCTTATATAGGTGAATCCATGGAAGGTCATCATTGACTTGACTAGTTTCCGATGTAGTCTTTTTTAGCTTAGCCTGACGCAATATATGCGCCGTTTAATATAATCCATTTAGGGAAGATAAATATAAGGCATAAATAAAGATAGAAACGACCTAGAGTAATTGTAAAAAAGGGTACGTTTTGAGTTGTAAAAAAAAAAATGGATTGGTTTGCGTAGGATCGGGGGGTTGAACTAGGTGTATATAATCTAATCGCCATAAGACAACTCATGTGAATCTTTCGAAGAATGATTCGAGAATTGCGATTACTTTAAGATACAATATTTTGTTTACTGTTTTGGGGAAAATATGTATATGTGATATTAGACATTAACTAGATATATACGAACTAAAGATATATCTAATTTGTCTTACTATTGTGAATTTCAATAGAAGCTTTTCCGTCTGTTATTGTGAATTGAATATTGGTTGATTGTATCATTAACTATTTCTTTATTTTTGTTTTGGCGTGAGGAAAACTTATCATGAATCCACTGATTTCTGCCGCTTCCGTTATTGCTGCTGGATTGGCTGTCGGGCTTGCTTCTATTGGACCTGGGGTTGGTCAAGGTACTGCTGCGGGACAAGCTGTAGAAGGGATCGCGAGACAACCAGAGGCGGAAGGAAAAATAAGGGGTACTTTATTGCTTAGTCTAGCTTTCATGGAAGCTTTAACAATTTATGGTCTGGTTGTAGCATTAGCTCTTTTATTTGCGAATCCTTTTGTTTAATCCTAAAAACACATATATATATTTTTTATTTCCCTGGATTTGCTGCTCTTG